AAGCAAGAATACTATTTCTACGTAAAATCCCATTTATGGGTATTTCAATCGAGATACCAGAACGGGGCATTAGTTCTTTCTCCCGTTCTTGATCATATTGGAATGGGATGATGAATCTATTTCTTCGCCTTTTCGCCAATAAATCAGAATTCTCGTGGAGAATGGCAGTATATAGGAAATTCCAATGACCATTAGATATGATTCGATCAGGTCCTGAATAATCAAGAATCCCCTTCCCTTTTTTACTGGAAGGATCCGAACTAAACAATTTGTGTCTCACTCGATCATTAGTCACTGAGAGGTCAGAAATATATCTCCGTTCGACAGAAAGAGAATGAACATTCATTTGATCTTGATCCTTGTGGAGCGAAAAAGTGACTATACTGGATCTGCACGGACCTCCTGATAATATCCATAAATGACTTGTTTTTGGTAAGAGATGAACATTACCATATATATATTCAGGCGCATGGTACACATCGGTACTCCAGTGCATTTCTCCCTCTGAGTCAGAATAAATATGTTTTCGAACCCTCTCTTTAAAATTGAAAGTGGATGTTCCAGCGCGAATCTCAGCAATCACTTGTTCTGACTCTACATATTGATCGTTTTGAACTAAAAGAAAACTTTTTGGTGGAATATTCACATTATGTAGAATATCCTGACTCTCAATAGTTACATACAGGTCTATATAACATAGAAAAGCAGGATGTCCATGACGTGTACGTGTGGGATGAACCAAATCCTCATTGAATTTTATTTTTCCATTAGAAGGAGCTCGTACATGTTCTGCAGTACCACCTGTAAATACTCCACCGGTATGAAAAGTTCTTAATGTTAGTTGAGTCCCTGGTTCCCCAATTGATTGACCTGCAATAATACCTACTGCTTCTCCCAATTCGACCAGGTCGCCATGAGTGGGACTCCGACCATAACATAATCTACAGATCCAAGATGTACTCCTGCAAATAAAGGGGGTTCGAATATATATTGATTGTGCTCGAAAGGTTATGAATCGATTGACAAGTCCAATACCAATATCTTGATTTCGAGTGGCAATGCATCGTAGACCCATATATATATCGTCTGCTAATACACGACCAATTAGTGTTTGGATCAAAATTTTTTCCGTCATCCCATTTCGAGGACTCACGGAAATACCTCGGATAGTGCCACAATCTGTTCTACGCACAACAATGTGTTGAACTACTTCAACAAGTCTACGCGTGAGGTATCCAGCATCTGATGTTCGTACAGCAGTATCCACAACTCCTTTGCGGGCTCCGTAGCAGGAAATTATATATTCCGTTAAAGAAAGTCCTTCGCGTAAATTGCTTTGAATGGGTAAATCAATCATTTGTCCTTGGGGGTCCGACATTAATCCTCTCATACCTACTAATTGGTGTACCTGAGATGCATTTCCTCTAGCTCCCGAAAAGGACATTATATGGACTGGATTAGAAGGATCAGTCATCCTAAAATTAGGATGCATTTCTTGTCTCAAATATTCACTTGTAGCATACCATATCTCAATGGATTGACGCAATTTTTCTACCGCGTGTACATTCCCATAATGATGGTGCTTTTCTAAAATCAAACTTTGTTGTTCAGCATCTTGGACTAGCCATCCCTTAGAAGGTATTGTTAAAAGATCATCAATTCCTAATGAAATGGATGTAGCAGTGGCTTGCTGGAAACCCAGAGTCTTTACTTGATCCAGGATGTGCGATGTATATGCCATTCCGAAGTGATCTATTAATCTGCTAATAAGTCGTTTCATGGCAGTTGCATCTATCACTTTATTGTGAAAAACCAGATCGGCCCGTTCTGCCATAAGTACCTCCATATTCCGCTGAGTAGGATTCGACAATGGGTTTGAGTCAGTGATTTGAAGACTTCCTTTCCTCGATCTTGATTCACGTAGAAATTCAGGAATTATGATACCGGTTGAGCCGTAGAGAACCGAATTCCCACGGTATCATATCACATAATTACTTAGCTTAGGTATCGTATGAGTAGGCCCGACAAAACCCTTGTATGGCTTCTTCTATTTCTCGATAAAAAGAAATATGACCAACAGTTGTTCGAATGTATATACAAAGGATTTCTTTTTTTACACTTCTTACTATTAGATAGTGCCCATAAATCTCATGATAGGTACCCAAAGATTCATATTGAACTTCGATGGGAACTTCTCTTGAGGCAATGACACGTTGATCGAGTCGCCACCGGAGCCACAAAGGACTATCTAAATTGATTCGTTTCTGCCGATAAGCTCCAAGTGCATCATAGGAACTACAAAAATAGGGTTCTTTCTCTTTCGTATACTTATTATCGTCAACCGTTTCATTTTGATAGTTTATTCGATTACATGGATTATACCTATTTGAACAAATACCTCGACGATTCCCGATCGTTAATATATAGAGTCCAATAAGCATATCTTGAGTTGGTACGGAAATGGGATCTCCAATAGCTGGAGACAAGAGATTCATATGAG